GCTAACGTAGCTTAATTAAAGCGTGACACTGAAGATGTTAAGATGGGCCCTAGAAAGCTCTGTAAGCACAAAAGCTTGGTCCTGACTTTACTATCAACTTTAGCTATAATTACACATGCAAGTATCCGCATCCCCGTGAGAATGCCCTAACAGCTCCCTGCCTGGGAGTAAGGAGCCGGTATCAGGCACAATACAACCATAGCCCACGACACCTTGCTTTGCCACACCCCCAAGGGTACTCAGCAGTGATAAACATTAAGCCATAAGTGAAAACTTGACTTAGTTAAAGCTAAGAGGGCCGGTCAAACTCGTGCCAGCCACCGCGGTTATACGAGAGGCCCAAGTCGATAGTCAACGGCGTAAAGAGTGGTTAGAGAAACCCCGTTACTAAAGCCGAACCCCTTCAAGGCTGTTATACGCTTACCGAAGAGGAGAAGCCCACCTACGAAAGTAGCTTTATAATCTTGAACCCACGAAAGCTAAGAAACAAACTGGGATTAGATACCCCACTATGCTTAGCCCTAAACATTGACAACACTATACACCTGTTGTCCGCCCGGGTACTACGAGCATGAGCTTAAAACCCAAAGGACTTGGCGGTGCTTTAGACCCACCTAGAGGAGCCTGTTCTAGAACCGATACTCCCCGTTCAACCTCACCCTTCTTTGTTTTTCCCGCCTATATACCGCCGTCGTCAGCTTACCCTGTGAAGGCCCAATAGTAAGCAAAATTGGCACAGCCCTAAACGCCAGGTCGAGGTGTAGCGCATAGAGGGGGAAGAAATGGGCTACATTCTCTAGTACAGAGAAAACGAATGACATGTTGAAACACATGTCTGAAGGAGGATTTAGCAGTAAGCAGGAAATAGAGTGTCCAGCTGAAACTGGCTCTGAAGCGCGCACACACCGCCCGTCACTCTCCCCAAACTAGCTAAATTTAACTAGATAAAACCCTACTATAGTAATAGGGGAGGCAAGTCGTAACATGGTAAGTGTACCGGAAGGTGTACTTGGGATAAAATCAGGTCATAGCTAAAATAATTATAGCAACTCCCTTACACTGAGTAGTTATCCGTTCAAATCGGATTGCCCTGACGCCCATTAGCTAGCCACCCCCATTAAAAACAACAAACACCCATCAATACCCCCTCAAACACTCAAATGATACTAAATAAACCATTCTTCCTCCCAAGTACGGGCGACAGAAAAGGAGCCATCGCGCTATAGAGAAAGTACCGCAAGGGAATGCTGAAAGAGAAATGAAACAAGCCAGTAAAGCCTAAAAGAGCAGAGATTTAAACTCGTACCTTTTGCATCATGATTTAGCTAGAAAATCTCAAGCAAAGAGCACTTTAGATTGATTCCCCGAAACTACGTGACCTACTCCAAGACAGCCTAACAATAGGGCAAACCCGTCTCTGTGGCAAAAGAGTGGGAAGAGCTTTGAGTAGAGGTGACAGACCTATCGAACCTAGTTATAGCTGGTTGCCTGAGAAATGAATAAAAGTTCAGCCTCTCGGATTCTTCCCTTCACTACCATTTCTCACCCCCCCCCCCAAACAACTAAAAGAAACCGAAAGAGTTAGTCAAAGGGGGTACAGCCCCTTTGACACAAGATACAACTTTACCAGAAGGATAAAGATCACACCCCCACATCAAGGTAATAATGCTCAGGTGGGCCTAAAAGCAGCCATCCCTATAGAATGCGTTAAAGCTCAATTATATTTACCACCCCTAATTCTGACAATTACATCTAAATCCCCTAACAATACCAGGCCGTCCCATGCAACCATGGGAGCGACTATGCTAATATGAGTAATAAGAGAGCATATGCCTCTCTCCCCGCATAAGTGTACCTCGGATCGAACCCCCACCGAACTTTAACGACCCCAACCAAAGAGGCCTTTGAACAACAAACCCCTAACTAGAAAAACACTCAACAATTCAATCGTTAAACCCACACTGGCATGCTTTCAAGGAAAGACTAAAAGAAAAAGAAGGAACTCGGCAAACACATTAAAGCCTCGCCTGTTTACCAAAAACATCGCCTCTTGTAAAATCAACAAATAAGAGGTCCTGCCTGCCCCGTGACCATGTGTTTAACGGCCGCGGTATTTTGACCGTGCAAAGGTAGCGCAATCATTTGTCTTTTAAATAAAGACCCGTATGAATGGCAAGACGAGGGCTTAACTGTCTCCTTTTTCAAGTCAATGAAATTGATCTTCCCGTGCAGAAGCGGGAATTTCTCCATAAGACGAGAAGACCCTGTGGAGCTTTAGACACCAAAACAGATCACGTCAAAACCCCCTTATAAAGGGCCAAACAGCCGAACCCTGTTTCAATGTCTTCGGTTGGGGCGACCACGGTGGAACCACAAAACCCCCGCGTGGAATAAGAGCACCCTCTGCTCTCACACTCAAGAGCCCCCGCTCTAATATACAGAACTTCTGACCAACAAGATCCGGCAACGCCGATCAACGAACCAAGTTACCCCAGGGATAACAGCGCAATCCTCTTTCAGAGCCCATATCGACAAGAGGGTTTACGACCTCGATGTTGGATCAGGACATCCTAATGGTGCAGCCGCTATTAAGGGTTCGTTTGTTCAACGATTAAAGTCCTACGTGATCTGAGTTCAGACCGGAGTAATCCAGGTCAGTTTCTATCTATGTCTCAATCTTTCCTAGTACGAAAGGACCGAAAAGAAAGGACCCATACTCTAAGTACGCCCTACCCTTACCTTATGCAAACAACTAAAACAGATAAAAGGACAATATGCCCAAATAACCCGCTCAAGAAAACAGCTGTTAAGGTGGCAGAGTTCGGCAATTGCTAAAGATCTAAGCCCTTCCCACAGAGGTTCAAATCCTCTCCTTAACTATGATACTGATCCTAACATACATTATTAACCCCTTAACCTTCATTGTCCCAGTCCTCCTAGCCGTTGCTTTTCTTACCCTCCTTGAACGAAAAGTATTAGGCTATATACAACTACGTAAAGGCCCTAATATCGTAGGACCTTACGGACTTCTACAACCTATTGCTGATGGAATTAAACTCTTCATTAAAGAGCCCGTACGTCCCTCCGCCTCCTCCCCAATTCTATTTATCCTCACTCCAATGCTAGCCCTTACTCTAGCCCTCACCCTTTGAGCACCCATTCCTCTCCCCTACCCCGTTATTGACCTTAATCTTACCGTCCTATTTATTCTTGCCCTCTCTAGCCTAGCAGTTTATTCAATTCTAGGCTCAGGTTGAGCATCCAACTCAAAATATGCCCTCATCGGGGCCCTCCGAGCCGTCGCCCAAACCATCTCATATGAAGTTAGCCTGGGACTGATCCTGCTAAGCGCTATTATCTTCACAGGAAGCTTTACTCTTCAATCCTTCAACACTGCCCAAGAAGGCATTTGATTAATTTTCCCAGCCTGACCCCTAGCTGCAATATGATACATTTCTACACTAGCAGAAACCAACCGGGCCCCTTTTGATCTCACCGAAGGAGAGTCCGAGCTAGTCTCAGGCTTCAATGTAGAATATGCAGGAGGCCCTTTCGCCCTATTTTTCCTAGCAGAATATGCCAACATTCTACTTATAAATACACTTTCCGCAACCCTTTTCCTAGGCGCCCTCCACACCCCTACAATTCCCGAACTGACCTCAATAAACCTAATGACCAAAGCAGCTCTACTCTCTATTCTTTTCCTTTGAGTCCGAGCCTCTTACCCCCGATTTCGGTACGACCAACTCATGCACCTAATCTGAAAAAATTTCCTACCATTAACACTTGCCCTAATTATTTGACACTTAGCGCTTCCTATTGCTTTTGCAGGTCTACCCCCTCAACTATAACCCCGGAGCTGTGCCTGAAGTAAAGGACCACTTTGATAGAGTGAATCATGGGGGTTACATTCCCCCCAACTCCTTTAGAAAAAGAGGGCTCGAACCTCATCCGGAGAGATCAAAACTCTCAGTGCTTCCACTACACCATTTTCTAGTTAAGTCAGCTAAAAAAGCTCTCGGGCCCATACCCCGGTAATGTAGGTTAAAACCCTTCCTTCACTGATGGGCCCAACTCTTACCTCGACCCTATTACTCGCGCTAGGCCTTGGCACTACTCTAACATTTGCAAGCTCCCACTGGTTCCTTGCCTGAATAGGTCTTGAGATTAACACCCTAGCCATCCTACCACTAATAGCCTACTACCCCCACCCCCGAGCAGTCGAAGCCTCTCTTAAGTATTTACTTACACAAGCAACTGCAGCTTCCACTTTGCTCTTCGCAACCACAACCAATGCCTGATTCACCGGACAATGGGACATTCTTCACATAACACACCCCCTCCCTGCCTCCTTATTTACCCTCGCCCTCGCCCTCAAAATTGGACTAGCCCCCCTTCACATTTGACTTCCTGAAGTCCTCCAAGGACTAGACCTTGGCACCGGACTTATTCTGTCAACCTGACAAAAACTGGCCCCCTTTGCCCTCCTCGTCCAAATTTATCCTGCCAACTCAACCCTTCTTATTATTTTAGGACTTACTTCAACTCTCGTAGGAGGCTGAGGCGGGCTCAACCAAACCCAACTACGAAAAGTCCTTGCTTACTCTTCTATTGCACACCTTGGCTGGATAGTCCTTATTCTACAATTCTCCCCTGCCCTAACCCTCCTTACCCTCTTCACATACTTTATCATGACTTTCTCAACATTCCTTGTATTTAAGTTGAGTAATGCAACCACCATTAATGCACTGGCCACCTCCTGAACCAAAGCCCCAGCACTTACTGCCCTCATACCCCTTATTCTCCTCTCATTAGGCGGCCTCCCGCCACTCTCCGGCTTCATGCCAAAATGACTTATCCTCCAAGAATTATCCAAACAAGACCTGGCCCTAACCGCCACCTTAGCCGCACTCACCGCACTCCTCAGCCTATATTTTTATTTACGCCTATCATATGCCATGGCTTTAACAATATTCCCCAACAACTCAACAGGCATACCACCCTGACGTTTCCAAACATCTCAAACCACGTACCCACTTGCCGTTTCCGTCATTGCTACCCTCGGACTTCTTCCCCTAGCCCCGACCATCATGACGCTCTTAATTCACTAAGAGACTTAGGATAATATAAGACCAAGAGCCTTCAAAGCCCTTAGTGGGAGTGAAAATCTCCCAGTCCCTGTAAGACTGGCGGGGTGCTATCCCACATCATCTGCATGCAAAACAGACACTTTACTTAAGCTAAAGCCTTAATCTAGACAGGCAGGCCTCGATCCTACAAACTCTTAGTTAACAGCTAAACGCTCAAACCAGCGAGCATCCGTCTATCTTTTCCCCGCCTAACAAGGCTAAAGGCGGGGAAAAGCCCCGGCAGGCGTTAACCTGCTACCTCAGATTTGCAATCTGATATGTATAACACCTCGGAGCTTGGTAAGAAGAGGACTTTAACCTCTGTCTATGGGGCTACAATCCACCGCTTAAAGCTCAGCCATCTTACCTATGGCAATCACACGCTGATTTTTCTCTACCAACCATAAAGACATCGGCACCCTATACCTAGTTTTTGGTGCATGAGCCGGAATAGTAGGCACAGCCCTGAGTCTTCTAATCCGGGCAGAACTAAGCCAACCCGGTTCCCTTCTCGGGGACGATCAAATTTATAACGTCATCGTCACAGCCCATGCCTTTGTCATGATTTTCTTTATAGTAATACCCGTTATGATCGGAGGTTTTGGGAACTGACTTATCCCCTTAATAATCGGTGCCCCCGACATAGCATTCCCCCGAATAAACAATATGAGTTTCTGACTTCTTCCCCCTTCCTTCCTTCTTCTCCTAACTTCTTCAGGTGTTGAAGCGGGAGCTGGAACAGGATGAACAGTCTACCCCCCACTCGCTGGAAACCTCGCACATGCAGGAGCCTCCGTCGACTTGGCCATCTTCTCCCTACACCTCGCAGGTGTCTCTTCTATTCTGGGGGCTATCAACTTTATTACAACAATTATCAACATAAAACCCCCTGCCATTTCTCAGTATCAGACACCCTTATTTGTGTGGGCCGTCCTGATTACAGCAGTTCTACTACTACTATCACTACCCGTGCTAGCTGCTGGCATTACAATACTTTTAACTGATCGTAACCTAAACACAACCTTCTTCGACCCGGCAGGCGGGGGAGATCCAATTCTTTACCAGCACTTATTCTGGTTCTTTGGTCACCCAGAAGTTTACATTTTAATTCTCCCAGGATTTGGTATAGTATCACACATCATTGCCTACTATGCCGGTAAGAAAGAACCTTTCGGATATATGGGAATAGTCTGAGCCATGATAGCCATCGGCCTCTTAGGGTTCATTGTCTGAGCCCACCACATGTTTACAGTTGGAATAGACGTAGACACACGAGCTTACTTTACATCCGCTACAATAGTCATTGCCATTCCCACAGGTGTTAAAGTCTTTAGCTGACTTGCAACCCTCCACGGAGCCACCCTTAAATGAGAAGCCCCATTCTTATGAGCCCTTGGTTTTATTTTCCTTTTTACAGTGGGCGGACTGACAGGAATCGTATTAGCCAACTCCTCCCTAGACATTATCCTCCACGACACCTATTACGTAGTTGCCCACTTCCACTACGTACTCTCTATGGGCGCGGTCTTCGCCATTATAGGCGGCTTCGTTCATTGATTCCCACTATTTACAGGATATACCCTCCATAGTACTTGAGCAAAAACCCAGTTTGCTATTATGTTTACAGGAGTAAACCTCACTTTCTTCCCTCAACATTTCCTGGGGCTTGCCGGAATGCCCCGCCGATACTCAGACTACCCAGACGCATATGCCTTATGAAACACTATTTCATCCCTAGGCTCTCTGGTCTCCCTCGTAGCAGTAGTCCTCCTGCTATTCATTATCTGAGAGGCCTTCTCTGCTAAACGCGAAGTACTGGAGGTCCGATTTGCAGCCACCAACGTAGAGTGACTTCACGGCTGCCCTCCCCCCTATCACACCTTCGAAGAGCCCCCATTCGTACAAGTACAGCACAACCACGCGAGAAAGGGAGGAGTCGAACCCCCATGAGTTGATTTCAAGTCAACCACATAACCGCTCTGACACTTTCTTCATGAGACACTAGTAAAGAACTTACATTGCCTTGTCAAGGCAATATCGTGGGTTAAACCCCCACGTGTCTCTCACATTAATGGCACATCCCGCTCAACTAGGATTTCAAGATGCAACTTCTCCCCTTATGGAAGAACTTCTCCATTTCCACGACCACGCTTTAATAATCATTTTTCTCATTAGCGTATTTGTACTTTACATTATTATCTGCATGATTACCACTAAGTTATCAGATAAACTCATTCTTGACTCCCAAGAAATTGAAATTATCTGAACAGTTCTCCCCGCAATTACCCTGATCTTAATTGCCCTCCCTTCCCTTCGAATTCTCTACCTCATGGACGAAATTAACGACCCCCATCTGACAATTAAAGCCATGGGCCACCAATGATACTGATCCTACGAATACACCGACTACGAAGACCTTGGCTTCGACTCGTACATAATTCCCACACAAGACCTAACCCCCGGTCAGTTCCGCCTTTTAGAAGCAGACCATCGAATAGTAATTCCAGTTGAATCCCCCATCCGGGTATTAATTTCCGCTGAAGATGTACTTCACTCATGAGCAGTTCCTACCCTAGGCATCAAAATAGACGCAGTCCCCGGCCGACTGAATCAACAGCCTTTATTACAGCCCGCCCTGGAGTCTACTACGGGCCAATGCTCCGAAATCTGCGGAGCTAACCACAGCTTTATGCCTATTGTAGTCGAAGCAGTCCCCCTAAACCACTTTGAAGCTTGAACCGCTTTAATACTTGAAGAAGCCTCGCTGAGAAGCTAATATAGGGACTAGCATTAGCCTTTTAAGCTAAAGATTGGTGGCTCCCAACCACCCTCAGCGACATGCCTCAACTGAACCCCGCCCCCTGACTAGCCATTATATTATTTTCATGATTAACATTCTTAATTGTCCTTCCACCTAAAATCTCAGCTCATCTCTTCCCAAACGAACCCACCTTACAAAGTACAGACAAATCTAAAACAAACGCTTGAAACTGACCATGGCTGTAAGTCTCTTTGATCAATTTATATCCCCCTCTTACCTAGGGATCCCCCTTCTAGCCCTTGCTCTCACCCTGCCCTGAATTCTCTACCCCTCTCCCTCCTCCCGATGACTTAACAACCGCCTATTAGCCCTACAAGGTTGATCTATCAACCAGTTCACCCGACAAATTCTCCTTCCTCTGAATCTGCCCGGACACAAATGAGCACTAATTTTAACCTCCCTTATGGCCTTTCTCCTCACCCTTAATATTCTAGGGCTTCTCCCCTATACCTTTACACCTACAACACAGCTATCCATAAACTTAGCCCTTGCCTTCCCACTCTGACTAGCCACAGTTCTCATCGGACTACGTAATCAGCCAACAGCTGCCCTAGGTCACCTTCTACCAGAAGGCACACCCACACCTCTCATCCCCATCCTAGTTGTAATCGAAACAATCAGCCTACTTATTCGCCCCCTAGCCCTAGGGGTTCGACTAACAGCCAACCTCACAGCTGGACATCTCTTAATGCAACTCACCTCCACAGCAGCTTTTGTCCTATTACCTATGATGCCATCAGTAGCAGCACTTACGGCAGTCCTACTACTTATACTTACCCTCTTAGAAGTTGCCGTCGCTATAATTCAAGCCTATGTTTTTGTACTACTTTTAAGCCTTTACCTGCAAGAAAACGTCTAATGGCCCACCAAGCACACGCATATCACATAGTAGACCCTAGCCCCTGGCCCCTAACAGGGGCCATTGCCGCCCTACTCCTAACTTCAGGACTCGCGATCTGATTTCACTTCCACTCCACAATTCTTCTTTCCCTAGGCCTCACCCTACTCCTCTTAACAATATACCAATGATGACGAGACATCATCCGAGAAGGCACATTTCAAGGACATCACACACCCCCTGTCCAAAAAGGCCTCCGATTCGGTATGATTCTATTCATCACATCAGAAGTCTTTTTCTTTCTAGGGTTTTTCTGAGCCTTCTACCACGCAAGCCTCGCCCCCACACCTGAACTAGGTGGCTGCTGACCCCCCACTGGCATTACCACCCTAGACCCCTTTGAAGTCCCCCTACTCAATACTGCTGTCCTCTTAGCCTCCGGGGTGACAGTCACCTGAGCACATCACAGTATCATAGAAGGCGAGCGTAAACAAGCCATTCACTCTTTATTACTAACTATTCTTCTTGGTTTCTACTTCACGTTCCTCCAAGCCATAGAGTACTACGAAGCCCCTTTCACCATTGCAGACGGAGTATATGGCTCCACATTCTTCGTAGCCACAGGCTTTCATGGGCTTCACGTCATTATTGGTTCCACATTCCTAGCAGTCTGCCTACTCCGTCAAATTCAATATCACTTTACATCAGAACATCACTTCGGATTTGAGGCAGCTGCGTGATACTGACATTTCGTGGACGTCGTTTGACTATTCCTTTACATCTCCATCTACTGATGAGGCTCATAATCTTTCTAGTACTAGGTTAGTATTAGTGACTTCCAATCACCAGGTCTTGGTTAAAATCCAAGGAAAGATAATGAATTTAATAACAGTTATTTTCATCATTACTATACTACTCTCGGCCATCCTGGCCACCGTGTCATTTTGACTTCCGCAGATAAGCCCGGACCACGAAAAACTCTCCCCCTACGAATGTGGCTTTGACCCCCTCGGCTCCGCCCGACTGCCTTTTTCCCTCCGATTTTTTCTTGTTGCCATTCTGTTTCTGCTATTTGACCTAGAGATCGCCCTCCTTCTACCTCTCCCATGAGGAGACCAATTAATATCTCCTCTCCTAACCTTCCTCTGAGCCACGGCCGTCCTGGCCCTCCTCACCCTAGGCCTAGTCTATGAATGACTTCAAGGAGGCCTAGAGTGAGCTGAATAGGTAGATAGTTTAAAAAAAACATTTGATTTCGGCTCAAAAGCTCGTGGTTAAAGTCCACCCTCACCTAATGACCCCTACCCACTTTGCCTTCTCCTCAGCCTTTATTTTAGGGTTAACTGGTCTAGCATTTCATCGAACCCACCTTCTATCAGCTCTACTATGCCTAGAAGGTATAATACTATCCCTATTTATTGCTCTCTCCCTATGATCTCTTCAATTAAACTCCACCAACTTCTCAGCCGCCCCCATGCTTCTCCTAGCATTCTCAGCCTGTGAAGCAAGCGCAGGCCTCGCACTACTAGTAGCAACCTCCCGGACACATGGCACGGACCGCCTACAAAGTCTGAACCTGCTACAATGCTAAAAATTCTTATTCCAACACTGATACTCATCCCAACAATTTGACTAACCCCTGCCAAATGACTTTGACCTACAACGCTTATACACAGCCTACTCATTGCGTTAGCCAGTGTCTCCTGACTAAAAAACTTATCAGAGACAGGCTGAACTTTTCTTAGCCCCTACATAGCAACAGATCCCCTCTCAACCCCGCTATTAGTACTCACTTGCTGACTTCTTCCCCTTATAATTATTGCAAGCCAAAACCACACAGCACCCGAGCCCATCAATCGCCAACGAACATACATTACTCTCCTAGCATCCCTACAAATTTTTCTCATCCTAGCTTTCAGTGCAACCGAAATAATCATGTTCTACGTAATATTTGAAGCCACTTTAATTCCTACCCTATTTCTTATCACCCGCTGAGGCAACCAAGCAGAGCGGCTTAACGCGGGCACCTACTTTCTATTTTATACCCTAGCCGGCTCCCTCCCCCTACTTGTTGCCCTCATCCTCCTTCAAAACAGTGCCGGGACGCTATCCCTCTTAACACTCCAACTCTCAAGCCCCGCACAACTTGTCACTTTCGCAGACAAACTCTGATGAGCAGGCTGCCTATTGGCATTTCTAGTAAAAATACCACTCTATGGCATTCACCTCTGACTACCCAAAGCTCATGTAGAAGCCCCAATCGCAGGCTCAATAATCCTTGCCGCAGTTCTATTAAAACTTGGAGGCTACGGCATAATACGAATTCTTCCAATACTAGAGCCTCTAACCAAAGAACTAAGCTACCCATTCATTATCTTTGCACTTTGAGGCGTGATTATGACCGGCTCCATCTGCTTACGCCAAACAGACCTCAAATCCCTCATCGCCTACTCATCCGTAGGCCACATAGGTCTTGTAGTGGGCGGGATCCTTATCCAAACCCCTTGAGGTTTTACAGGGGCCCTCGTACTCATAATTGCACACGGCCTCACCTCCTCTGCCCTTTTCTGCCTCGCCAACACAAATTACGAACGAACCCATAGCCGTACAATAATTCTCGCCCGAGGCCTCCAAGTGGCACTTCCCTTAATGGCCACTTGATGATTTATTGCTAGCATCGCCAACCTGGCTCTCCCCCCACTCCCTAACTTCCTAGGAGAATTAATAATTATGACCTCATTATTCAACTGATCCTGATGAACTATTCTCATGACAGGGGCCGGAGCCATCATCACTGCAAGTTACACCCTTTATATATTCTTAATAACTCAACGGGGGCCCCTCCCAGCACACATTGTTACTCTGGAACCCTCCCATTCCCGAGAACACCTCTTACTAGCCCTCCATCTAATCCCCCTGCTTCTCCTAGTTCTTAAGCCAGAACTAATTTGAGGCTGAACCACCTGTAGGTATAGTTTAACAAAAACATTAGATTGTGATTCTAAAAACAGAGGTTAAAGTCCTCTTACCCACCGAGAGAGGCTCGCTAGCAACGAAAACTGCTAATTTTCGCGACCTTGGTTGAACCCCTGGGCTCACTCGTAACTGCTGCTAAAGGATAACAGCTCATCCGTTGGTCTTAGGAACCAAAAACTCTTGGTGCAAACCAAGTCGCAACTCATGCCCGTAACAACAACCTACATTTTACTACTAGCATTACTTACTTACCCAATTTTTACTTCTCTTCTACCAAATAATGACACCGCTTCTCCAGCAACTTCCGTCATCACAACAAACGTAAAATTAGCTTTCTTCCTCAGTCTTAACTCCCTCTTCTTGTTTATCGCCTTCGGCTCAGAAGAAATTGTTGCCTCCTGAACCTGAATTAGCATTCAACCCCACTCCTCTACCCTTAGCTTTAAATTCGACCACTATTCCCTTATCTTTACCTCCGTCGCCCTCTTCATTTCCTGATCAATTCTTGAATTTTCATCATGATATATGCACCAAGACCCCAACCTCAACCGGTTTTTTAAATACCTCCTCATTTTCCTGATTACCATAATTCTTGTCGTCACAGCAAACTCCCTACTTCAACTCTTCATCGGGTGAGAGGGCGTGGGAATCATATCATTTTTGCTAATCGGCTGATGATTCAGTCGAACAGACGCAAACACCTCAGCCCTCCAAGCTGTCCTCTACAACCGAGTCGGAGACGTTGGGCTCCTGCTAACCATTGTGTGAATAGCAACCAGCTTTAACTCATGAGAACTTCCACAAGTATTTGCAGAAGCCAAGACTAAAGATCTCACGGTACCCCTCATGGGACTAGTCATTGCCGCCTCCTCCAAATCCGCCCAATTTGGACTTCACCCCTGACTACCTGCCGCTATAGAAGGCCCTACACCCGTCTCCGCCCTACTGCACTCCAGCACAATAGTTGTTGCTGGTATTTTTCTCCTCGTTCGACTTAACCCCCTTATAGAAGACTACCCACTAATCCTGACCCTTTGTCTAGACCTCGGCGCCCTAAGTACCTTCTTTGCTGCTGCCTGTGCCCTCACCCAGCACGACATTAAAAAAATTATTGCTTTCTCTACAGCAAGCCAACTTGGCCTAATAATAGTAGCTGTCGGACTCAACCAACCCCAACTCGCCTTCCTCCACATCTGCACCCACGCATTCTTCAAGGCAATACTTTTCCTCTGCGCAGGTTCAATTATTCATGCCCTCAACGATGAACAAGACATCCGAAAAATAGGAGGCGTTCACACCATTTTACCCTTCACCTCAACTTGTTTCATTATTGGAAACCTAGCCCTTATGGGCATACCCTACTTATCAGCCTTCTTTTCAAAAGATGCTATTATTGAAGCACTAAATTCACATTCCGACAACTCCTGAGCCCTTGCTCTCACTCTCCTGGCCACTTCCTTTTCAGCCGTATATACCATTCGGCTGATTTTCCTCGTATCATTATCGCACCCCCGATTCAATTCATTCCTCCCAATTAATGAAAATAACCCAGCAGTCACTAACCCTATCAAACGCCTTGCCTGAGGAAGCATCATTGCCGGCTTTCTTATCACCTCCACCATGACCCCCTACAAAACCCAAGTAATAACTATGCCTGCATCCATAAAACAAGCCGCCCTTCTAGTCACTATTTTAGGCATTATCATCGCACTGGAGATCCTCCACTATTCGAATATTAAAAACCCCAAAGTCCCAAACCCAAAATCCCTGCGCTTCTTCCTTCTTCTTGGTTTCTTCCCAATTATCGTTCACCGCCTCCTTCCCAAACTCATCCTACGCCTCGGCCTACTTATCTCTTACCTAATCGACCAAACCTGACTAGAAAAAATTATCCCTAAAGCCGTAGCCGTGCTCAACAAAATTATAGTTACTCTGACAGGCAACGCCCAGCAAGGTAAAATTAAAACATTCCTCACCATCTTTCTAATCACACTGGTTTTTACCACCATTTTAATCAATTATTAAACCGCCCGCAAACTTCCACGGCATAACCCACGGGTTAATTCCAGTACAACCAGCAAGGTCAATAACAACACTCAAGCACCGATCACTAGTATACCCCCTCCATCAGCGTACATTAACGCAACACCCCCTAAATCCCCACGCAATGTGGCCAACTCTTCAAGTTCATCTACAGGCACCCAAGAAGTTTCGTACCACCCCCCTCAAAAAACCCCCGAAACCAACGCCACACCCACACTGTATGCAATAACATGAGCTACAACAGGCCCACTCCCTCAACTCTCTGGGTAAGGCTCCGCAGCTAAAGCTGACGAATATGCAAATACTACCAACATCCCTCCTAAATAAATCAAAAAAAGAACAATAGCTAAAAAATGGCCCCCGTACCCAACCAACACACCGCACCCTAAACCCGCTACCGCAACCAGCCCCAGGGCCGCAAAATAAGGCGAGGGGTTTGAAGCGACCGCAACCACCCCCAATACTATCCCAAATAAAAACAAAGACATAATATAAGTCATAAGTTTTCGCCAGGATTTTAACCAGGACTAACGGCTTGAAAAACCGCCGTTGTATTCAACTACAAAAACCATGGCCAACTTACGCAAGACTCACCCCGTCTTAAAAATCGCAAACCACGCATTAGTGGACCTCCCCGCCCCCTCCAACATCTCCGCCTGATGAAACTTCGGCTCCTTACTAGGCCTCTGCCTGGCCGCCCAAATCCTCACAGGCCTGTTCCTCGCCATACATTATACATCTGATATCTCTATAGCCTTCTCATCCGTTGCACACATTTGCCGGGACGTCAACTACGGATGACTTATCCGAAATCTCCATGCTAACGGCGCCTCATTCTTCTTTATTTGCCTCTACCTTCACATTGGCCGAGGCCTCTACTACGGCTCTTACCTTTATAAGGAGACATGAAACATCGGAGTAGTCCTCTTCCTCCTAGTAATAATAACCGCCTTCGTTGGCTATGTACTCCCCTGAGGACAAATATCATTCTGAGGGGCCACCGTCATTACGAACCTCCTATCCGCCGTCCCCTACGTAGGCAACACCCTGGTCCAATGAATCTGAGGGGGCTTCTCAGTAGACAACGCCACCCTTACCCGCTTCTTTGCCTTCCACTTCCTCCTCCCTTTCATTGTCGCAGCCGCAACCCTCCTTCACCTCTTGTTCCTTCACGAAACAGGCTCAAACAACCCCCTCGGCTTAAACTCAGACGCAGACAAAATTCCATTCCACCCCTACTTCACCTATAAAGATCTTCTAGGTTTCGCAGTATTAATTATTTGCCTCACCATCCTAGCCCTCTTCTCCCCCAATCTTCTAGGCGACCCCGACAACTTCACCCCCGCCAACCCGCTCGTCACCCCTCCACATATTAAGCCAGAATGGTACTTCCTATTCGCCTACGCCATTCTCCGTTCAATTCCTAACAAACTAGGCGGAGTCCTGGCCCTCCTAGCCTCTATCCTTATTCTTATACTGGTTCCCATCCTACACACATCAAAGCAACGAGGACTCACATTCCGACCCATCACCCAATTTCTCTTTTGAACCCTCATTGCAGATGTACTCATCTTAACTTGAATCGGAGGCATACCTGTAGAACACCCCTTCATCATTATTGGCCAAGTTGCATCAGTCCTTTACTTCTCCCTCTTTTTATTTCTCTTTCCACTGGCAGGCTGATTCGAGAACCAAATTCTTGAATGACCTTGCACTAGTAGCTCAGTCTCAGAGCGTCGGTCTTGTAAACCGGATGTCGGAGGTTAGGTTCCTCCCTATGGCCTGAATCAAAAAAGGAGGAGTCTAACCTCCACCACTAGCCCCCAAAGCTAGTATTCTAATTAAACTATTTTTTGTACATATATGTATATACACCATACATTTATATTAACCATATCAATATTATGCAAGTACATACATGTATTATCAACATCACTTGATATTCCCCATTCATATACCACCATAACAATAAGATTTTCATAAACCATATATAGATGAAATCCAAAATCAAATAAGTGGTGACAGGCGAGACTTAAGATTTTAACAGCTCCGTCCATAAGTCAAGATATACCACGAACTCAACATCTCGTCAACTTGAACAACTACAGCCCAATAAGAACCGACCATCAGTTGATATCTTAATGCATACGGTTATTGAAGGTGAGGGACAAATATTGTGGGGGTTTCACAACATGCACTATTCCTGGCATTTGGTTCCTATTTCAGGGCCATTAATTGGTATCATTCCTCACACTTTCATCGACGCTTGCATAAGTTAATGGTGGTAATACATAAGCGGGAGCACCCCCCATGCCGAGCGTTCTTTCTAGAGGGTCACTGGTATTTTTTTTCTCTTTTTCCTTTCACTTTGCATTTCACAGTGCACACTAAATTGAAATAATAAGGTCGTACATACACTTTGAATTCATGGAAATAGTATTAATGATAAAAGATATTATTTAAGAACCACATATTAGGATATCATGTGCATAATATATGACTTATTACCTGAGAGATACCTAAGAGTGCCCCTGGGTTTTTGCGCGTAAACCCCCCCTACCCCCCCACACTCCTGGGATCTCTAACACTCCTGTAAACCCCCCCGTAAACAGGAAAACCCCTGGTAGCATGATTTAGGTCCAAAATGTATCTATTTACATTATTAAAATAATGCGCAT